CCCGGCGGATATACCTAATGTCTTTTCTCTTCTTTTATTGCCCTCCTGTCGTCAATTGACAGTTGACAGTATTATTTATATATATATATAATTTGATATGACTTTGATATGATTTAGGGCTCAATAGAATTCCCAAATCAGACTTTGGTAAATCATTTTTTTTTTTTGCATCTCCTGCTCTGCTGATTCAGAGGTACCGTCTCTTGGATCCAATGCAAAACTCTTTCTGAATGAGAGAGATAAAGACGAGAAAGACCAATGAAATAAAGTTGAAAGATTGTATAGTTTAATGGTAAAGTTTGATTACCATTAACCCCCAGAAAAGTTAACGAGTTTTTCGGTTTGATTCATATCCTATTCATCTTCTAAAGGTGTCCCTCGGCTGATTTATATTAAGTTAAGGTGGCCTTAGGCCTTATTGTATTTGTATTGTGTAGTGCTTTTTGATTTCCTAAAGGTGGCCATAGGCCCCTATGGTCCATTGGTGCCCCTATGGTCCAGTGGTTACGACCTCTCTCTTTCACGGAGAAAACGAGGGTTCAAGTCCCTCTAGGGGTATACCAAGACCATAGGAGTAGGATTTTATCAAAAGTGAAATGTATTTGTCAAGTCCGCCTGGGAGACGAAAGGAAGTTGATTATGGAACGTCTAATTAGGCGTTGGGTCGATGCCCGAGTGGTTAATGGGGACGGACTGTAAATTCGTTGACAATATGTCTACGCTGGTTCAAATCCAGCTCGGCCCAAAAATTCGCCAATCTACTATCAGATGGTAGAACCCTCTTGTTCTTAAGAAATACCTGATAAGAGAGAATAAATAAGAGAGAATAAAAAAGAATCCAAATTTTCTGTTAGATCTCTTCTTATTTCCCTGGGATTGTAGTTCAATAGGCAAGAGCACCGCCCTGTCAAGGCGGACGTTGCGGGTTCGAGCCCCGTCAGTCCCGACGGATCCAATAAGTACATCAATTCACCTCTCCATTTTATGTGAAATGAAAGAAGGGACAGAGATCATAATTTAATTCCGAAGGGGTTTCCCCTCTTTTTTTCAGGATTCTGTCGAAGAAAGAACAAACCCTAAAATAAAATTAAAATAACTAAAATAGTGAAGTTGATAGAATATTCCATCTTTTCTCCCGCGACTCCTCTTTCTCATACTTCTTTGTCTTCCAAAGAAAATTGGATCATTCAAATTTACAACCTAATTCCTCTCTTTTTCCACTTCGCTTGTATTTTTTGTTGGCGTTTTGTAGTTAATGGAAACGGACGAGGATACTTCATTTGATGGTTCTATACGGAAGACCTAAGGTAGGTTATAGAAAAGAAAGAAAAGAAGGATAAATAAAGGAATTTTTGATTGGTCCGGGAATCCAATCTTGGATTCGGTATGGATAAAAGATCTTCGTATGTTATACTATTCAATTCTCGACGACGAATTAATTTAATAGCTCAGATATTGTTATTCATGATATTGATCCGATTCAAGATCATCGATAGGTAATGCATTCATTGAATTGACAGGTGAAAGATTTATCATCTCTATGGGATTAAATCCCGAGTTATTGTGAAATAAAAAAACGATGAGATTGAGATTATGGAAGTAAATATTCTTGCATTTATTGCTACTGCACTGTTCATTTTAGTTCCTACTGCTTTTCTACTTATCATTTACGTAAAAACAGTCAGTCAAAATAATTAATTACTTGAAATGAAACTTGACTTCTGAGTTCTTATCAATAGTTGAAGAAATCAAATCAAAAGAATTCTTTTTTTGCGTCTTAAATGAAATCAACGGGCTATAATGAGCGGTATTCTATGAGATCCGAGAGTATGGTAAGAAATTTCTTTCTTACCATACTCTCTATTAGTGTTATAGTAGTGTATAAAGTTGTACTTTACTTTCTAATAAAGTTGGTATACTATATTAGCTTCTATCTTCAATATATGTAGTGATTAATCCATATATGGAATTAACGTAGGACCCAATTCTCTTTCTTTCTGAAATAATTGTTTTACTGTTATATAATACATTTCTACACTAGAATCCAATGGAATTTCGAAATGAATAAATTTTGATTTGAAAATTATTTCAATTCAAATAAAAAATAAAAAATGCGTTGCAGAACGATCTATAAAACAATTGATACCGTTTCATTCCTAAACTAAATTAGTAGTCCTTCTAAAGTCCACTTCTTCCCCATACTACGAGTGAAAGGGAAAATGTAAAGACTACCATTAAAGCAGCCCAAGCGAGACTTACTATATCCATGTCAATTATGTCCCTTATCTTTATGATAGAAATATTCCATTATTGTATTGCTCACTAATAATAGTAGAATCCATGGTCCAGAGTCAAAAAGGGATTCTGGCCGAACACTATTGTATTGATGAACCAATCAAATAAATCCATTTCTAAAAAATTCCTATATGATTTCTAATCGGGAAAGACTAAACACAACTAAAATACACAATGACGCTACAAAGGAATGTTACTAATGGAACATATAGTAATAAAAAAAGAGGGCCCATTCTTTGTTGCCCTTCAAAGTACAAATAGATCAATTGCTATCTATTACATACTTTTATTTCCTATTTGATCTAATCCGTACCCTTTCCTTTCCCGATTGTCTCTCTGAAGCAGTTGGGAGATAGTATATTATACTCTTGACGAGGGGTTTCAAAAAAAAATAATAATTTTTTTCACTTTTTCTATAAAAAAGTAAATTATCCATCCAATCTCAATCTAATAGTGATTGAATGCCTGAACACTCAGAGATTCTCGCGAGTCTATATATGTAGATTACATAAAAGACTTTCCACAACTAGTTAGCCGCCGGCTATGCCAATGAAATTCAAGACCCAATCAGTAGACATTACATTAGCAGTAGAAGGGAAGCGGGAAGTCTTGCTTCGACCATTATAATATAATCTTTCTTTGAATTTTAGATTGAAAGATTTCCAATCTTTTACAAAATCCCCAGAACAGATGTTTAGAATCAACCAAGTATCAAAAATTGCCTTATTCTGTTCTGTTGGGTAAAATTTGGGTGATTTATATCAGCAGATAATAAATTTTGATTCGTTTGTTGATGAGGCGGCACCCGGATTTGAACTGGGGAAAAAGGATTTGCAGTCCCCCGCCTTACCACTCGGCCATGCCGCCAAAACGATACACAATAAGATAAAATTTTCTGGGTTGGATTACTAAACTTTAGTTTATTGTACTTGCATCCCCTTTTTAATTTCATCCTTTTTTTTTCTAAATTTATAAAAATTCTAAAAGAAACCCTTTTCCCCTTTTGTTTGACCACCCCTTCGATTGATTGTATAGTATAGTATCTCAAAACATACAATGTCGAAAAACTTCCCCTCACTTTTCTATTGAAAAATCAAATGTATATTTTCATTCAAAAAAGCCAAAATTTATGACAAATGGGAACCATTAACTATTCGTTGACTGAGAATTCCTGAATGATTCTTGGATTTGAATCTAAAATTGGGTTTGCCTAATGACATAAGAAACTACAAAACATACTTAATTGATTCTTAATCCTTTCAATTTACATTATAACAAAAACGATAAGTATATGTAAACCCCACAATGGAAATTCTTACACAGATACCAAATTGGGTATCTTTTTTAGAGTATGTTTCCTATACCTATAAATATATGGAATTCGTTGGAACAAAAAAAGGCCCGGCTGGGTATTGACCGGGCCAGGCCCAAAAGGCACTTCGAACAAAATAAAAGCAAGAAGGTCTTCTTTATTTATCTTTCTATTTGGATCTTTCGAGCATCTAAATGGAATTGCTAATTATATAATAACGATAAAGAATGTGAAAGAAATACTTTCGTTAATCCTTACTTGATGTGTAATGTAACATAGTAATTATCTTTTTCAATTGGGAGAGATGGCTGAGTGGACGAAAGCGGCGGATTGCTAATCCGTTGTACGAGTTATTCGTACCGAGGGTTCGAATCCCTCTCTTTCCGTTTCCGTTGATGACTTTCTATTTTTTTCTTTCAAATTTCGCAAACCCCTTTTGATTTTTTTACTAGTTAAACGTATGGAATATGAATATATAAAATAAAATCTTAAGAAAATTGTAAATCAAGCAAGAAAAACGAAATTTTTATTTTATTCTTCACGTCCAGGATTACGTCCTGGATCATTGGATAGGAATCCAAAGATGAAGAGAGAAACAAAGAATATTACTACTGTGTAAACGAAAAGTTTGAGAGTAAGCATTACACAACCTCCAAGATCATTTTTTGAAAAAGAAAAACGAGAAAAGATAATAGATCCTCCATTTTTATATCACATATCCTATTTTGACACCAAGAAATGAATTCTAGAAATAGAAAAGAATGTTCAGAAATTCAACTGAATTTTAAATTTGTAATAAGAGTCTTTGATTATCACAAATCACTTTCATACCCACAATTAGATATTCTAAGGGACCCTAACCTAATAAGGTCTTTCGCCGGAAAAAGGATTAGAATCGGGAAATGGGGCGAGCCCAATTTATTGCGGCTAGCCAAGAATTTCAATGTTTGAATTGAAGGTTCATACTCCTAGACTTATTTGATCTTATCAATTGTTATAATTTTTCTCGAATAAATAATGAATTTTCTAGGATAGTATTCAAGATCTTATCGAAAACTTACAGCAGCTTGCCAAACAAAGGCTAAAAGAAAAAAGAACAGGGGTATGACTGGCATAACATCTACGATTGGATTCAAAAAAGCATAGGCTTCGGGCAATTTGGCGAAGAAAAGACTACTCGGATAAAGGGCAGAATTAAGACAGATCAAACTAAAGATATTAAGCATAACAGACATTTTGTTCGTCGAGATAATTGCATTTTGATTGAGTTATTTATATAAGGAAAAAGGAAGAAAGTAAGGTAGACAAAAAACTCCTTCTTTTTCCGCTCAATCAAAAATCCTCCAATTCTCAAAGGAGAATAGAAGAAATCATACTTTCATACAATATCTTAATTGAATTGTATGTAATGATCAATAAATTCAGTTGAATTCTAGATATACACATGTCAAAATCCTAGCACGAATCTATAATATATTCTATAAAGAAGAATAAAGAAGAAAGATTTTCTATAGATAGTTGGGCTGGAATTGACGAACACTTAATACCAATATTATTCTTTATTAGTATTAGTGTCCAATAAAAATATAAATGGGGCGTAGCCAAGTGGTAAGGCAACGGGTTTTGGTCCCGCTATTCGGAGGTTCGAATCCTTCCGTCCCAGAGCATATCCATTGTATCCGAATACATCTTTTTTGTTCAACAAGGTTCTGTTTCAAGGTCTAATATTGGATAGAATATTATTCTTCTTTCTTTTTTGATTTTGAATGATTCTTTTCGGAATCATATCTCAGTTTTTCACAAACTGAACTAAATCGAGTTCAAATGACATGCAAATGTAACTGAATCCTTTTGTGATCCAGATAAAGATAAGATGGGGCATAGATCACAGTTGCAGAAAGATTACTTAACCTCAGGTTAAACAAAATATGAAAATACATATAAAACGAGGAAGTGCTTAGCCTATGGGTATGTATTGTTATCCTATTTCAGTGACAATAGTCTTTCTATTTTTGTGAAAAAGAATTTGCATCCCTAAAATATTCAAATTGAAATATTTAACAATGATATTTCTTTTTATTGTTCGATCTATTTAGCTTATTTGCTTTAAATCATTGACAATTCTATTCGAAAAGAAACAGAGATTCTTATTTCTTATGATAATCAAATGTAGGCTTTACTGTAAAAGTAAAACTTGACTCAAATAATGATGTCGAAGTAGGAAACTTTTTCAATTATCAAGATTTGTAATGATTCCTTATGGGTTGAATCTTTGAGAAGTTGGAAATGGGTCAGTCTATCTTATTGAGTCACTTGAACAGGCAGAGTCAAATAGAATTTATTTATTCGTGTTATTTCTGTTAGTTATGTTATTTCTATATTTAGATTTCTGGATATTTCTGTTAGATATTTTTTTGAGATATAGATTTATAGAAAAAATTTCCGTTCATACAAAAAAAGCCCGGGTCTTGCTAAGATTTCTTCAGAAAAAATATTGATTATCTATGTAGATAAGAAAAAATATAAATGACTATGTCTCTGTACCGACTGAACCAATGACTATTCATGATTCCATAATTGAATCAATTCCATACTGGTTCCAAATTAGAGGAATGTTATGGTAAAACTTCGTTTAAAACGATGTGGTAGAAAGCAACGTGCGACTTGAAGGACACGATCCGGTGTGGATTTTTATTCTTACATCCACCATTTTCTTTTATATAGGAATGAAGGTGCTCTTGGCTCGACGTCGTTTGTTCTATTCTACTAGAACCCTTCTTTTTTTATTGGGTTGTAATGTAAATAGTTCATGATGGAGCTCGAGTAGAAAGTATTGATTAATTTCTCAGGGGCAACGATCTAGGGTTAATGCCAATCAATAAATTGGAACAACTTCGTAAGTATATCTTCGATATAGAAATTGAAAGGATCCGATTCGAGCAAATTTTCAATTCAAAAAAAATTGTTGGAACCGCAAAACTTTTTCGATCCACAGTGTATCGCGCACGAATCAACCGTCGGTATGATTCTAGAAAGAAATCACAAAAGGGGTATGTTGCTACCATTTTGAAAGGATTAAGAAGCACCGAAGTAATGTCTAAACCCAATGATTTAAAACAAAGATAAAGGATCCCAGAACAAGGAAACACCACTTCAATTGTCTCACAGATCCGAATAAAGAATCCAAATAGATTTTCAACGAGACAAAAGGGGGGTTAAAGACCACTCAATAAAAAAATATCTTAATTTTATTTAATATATTTGATAATTATTGAACTTGAGTTATGAGTACAAATGATTTTTTTTTTTCAGGAAGGAAGTTAAAGAAAAATGACTATGAGTTAAATTATAGGCTAATTTCTTTTACGGATTCCTTTACTATTTATTATAATTTTATCCATAGACAAAACTTAAAATCATTTTTTCTCGAGCCGTACGAGGAGAAAACTTCCTATACGGTTCTAGGGGGGGGGGTTCTTTTTCATCTACATCTATCCCGATGAGCCGTCTATCGAATTGTTGCAATTGATGTTCGATCCCGAAGAGAAGGAAGAGATCTTCGGAAAGTGGGTTTTTATGATCCGATCAAGAATCAAACTTATTTAAACGTTCCCGCTATTCTCTATTTCCTTGAAAAAGGCGCTCAGCCTACAGGAACTGTTCAGGATATTTTAAAAAAGGCAGAGGTTTTTAAGGAACTTTGCCCTAATCAAACGAAATTCAATGAAATTAATTAAATTAAGGAAATAAAAACTAAGGGTAGGATAGTGATTTCTATATAATTTTGGATATCTTTTCTATACTATGTTTTTTTTATTTCCTTCTTTTCTTGCTCTATTAGTATCTATTTATCATTGCTTTTATAGAATCTTTTTCTAACGAAAACCTTATTT